GTCCTTGTAGCTTAAACAAAGCATGACGCTGAAGACGTCAAGATGGCTGCCACCAGCACCCAAGGACAAAAGACTTAGTCCTAACCTTGCTGTTGGTTTTTACTAGGTATATACATGCAAGTATCCGCGCTCCGGTGCAGAAGCCCTGGACACCTTTGACCAAGTAGATAGGAGCGGGCATCAGGCACACCTTTATTCGTAGCCCAAGACGTCTAGCACTTGCCACACCCACACGGGTCCTCAGCAGTAATTAGTCTTAAGCAATGAGTGTAAACTTGACTTAGCCATAGTAAATAAGAGCCGGTAAATCCTGTGCCAGCCACCGCGGTCATACAGGAGGCTCAAATCAACATCATCAGACGGCGTAAAGCGTGGTCACATGTTATCCAAGTAACTAAGATTAAAAGGCAACTGAGCTGTCATAAGCCCAAGATGTCCATAAGGCCGACTTAAAGAAGATCTTAGACTAACGATTAATTGAAATCCACGAAAGCCAGGGCCCAAACTGGGATTAGATACCCCACTATGCCTGGCCCTAAATCTTGATGCTCCATCCTACTCGAGCATCCGCCTGGGAACTACGAGCACAAACGCTTAAAACCCTAAGGACTTGGCGGTGCCTCAAACCCACCTAGAGGAGCCTGTTCTGTAATCGATGATCCACGATATTACCTGACCATCTCTTGCAAGATCAGCCTATATACCGCCGTCGCCAGCCCACCCACCCTGAAGGCTCAACAGTGGGCGCAATAGTCCTAACCGCACTAATAAGACAGGTCAAGGTATAGCCTATGGGATGGAAGCAATGGGCTACATTTTCTAGAATAGAACATTACGGCAAAGGGGCATGAAACAGCCCCTCGAAGGCGGATTTAGCAGTAAAGTGGGACAATTGAACCCTCTTTAAGCCGGCTCTGAGGCGCGTACATACCGCCCGTCACCCTCCTCACAAGCGACCAACCCCCCCCCCCATAAATTAATAAGTTACTCAGCTAAAGAGGAGGTAAGTCGTAACAAGGTAAGTGTACCGGAAGGTGCACTTAGAACACCGAGACGTAGCTTTAACAAAAGCATTCAGCTTACACCTGAAAGATACCTATTAAATTGGGTCGTCTTGATGCCAAATTCTAGCCCAATCTACATTGACCTGGAATAACAAAGCTACTACCAACAACCAAACTAAAGCATTTACTAGTCCCAGTATAGGCGATAGAAAAGACACCCATTGGAGCGATAGAGATCACGTACCGTAAGGGAACGATGAAATAATAATGAATAAGCCAAGCTATAAACAGCAAAGATCAGCCCTTGTACCTTTTGCATCATGGTCTAGCAAGAAAAACCAAGCAAAATGAATTTAAGTTTGCCACCCCGAAACCCAAGCGAGCTACTTACGAGCAGCTATTTTGAGCGAACCCGTCTCTGTTGCAAAAGAGTGGGATGACTTGTTAGTAGAGGTGAAAAGCCAATCCGAGCTGGGTGATAGCTGGTTGCCTGTGAAACGAATCTAAGTTCACTCTTAATTCTCCTCCAAGGAAATCTCACGAACCCTAATGAAGCGAATTAAGGGCAATTTAAAGGGGGGACAGCTCCTTTAAAAAAGAATACAATCTCTACGAGCGGATAAATATAGCGACTGACAAAGGAATTGTGGGCCCTTAAGCAGCCATCAATAGAGAGTGCGTTAAAGCTCTACAAACTCAAAAATATCTAAACTTTATGACTCCCTCATCATTAACAGGCTAACCTATACTTAAATAGGAGAATTAATGCTAGAATGAGTAACCAGGGTTCTCCCTCTACGACGCAAGCTTACATCCGCACATTATTAACAAACCACCCATATACGACCAATCAAACAAGCAGAGTATTAAGCATATTGTTAACCCGACAGAGGAGCGTCCATTAAGAAAGATTAAAACCTGTAAAAGGAACTCGGCAAACCCGTCAAGGCCCGACTGTTTACCAAAAACATAGCCTTCAGCAAACCAACAGACAAGTATTGAAGGTGATGCCTGCCCGGTGACTTGAAGTTAAACGGCCGCGGTATCCTAACCGTGCAAAGGTAGCGCAATCAATTGCCCCGTAAATGGGGGCCCGTATGAATGGCTAAACGAGGTCTTAACTGTCTCTTACAGGCGATCGGTGAAATTGATCTCCCTGTGCAAAAGCAGGGATAATCCCATAAGACGAGAAGACCCTGTGGAACTTTAAAATCAGCGACCACCCCACAACACATCCTACACCCACTGGGTTCACGCACTTGCAAACCGCTGGTCCGCATTTTTCGGTTGGGGCGACCTTGGAGAAAAACAGATCCTCCAAAAATTAGACCATCCATCTAGACTGAGAGCAACCCCTCAACGTGCTAATAGCAACCAGACCCAATATAATTGATCAATGGACCAAGCTACCCCAGGGATAACAGCGCAATCTCCTCCGAGAGTCCATATCGACGGGGAGGTTTACGACCTCGATGTTGGATCAGGACATCCTAGTGGTGCAGCCGCTACTAAGGGTTCGTTTGTTCAACGATTAACAGTCCTACGTGATCTGAGTTCAGACCGGAGTAATCCAGGTCGGTTTCTATCTATGATGAACTCTTCCCAGTACGAAAGGATAGGAAAAGTGAGGCCAATACTACAGGCAAGCCTTCGCTTTAAGTAATGAATCCAACTAAATTACGAAAGGCTATCACCCCAACCACGTCCTAGAAAAGGACCAGCTAGCGTGGCAGAGCTCGGCAAATGCAAAAGGCTTAAGTCCTTTAATTCAGAGGTTCAAATCCTCTCCCTAGCTTTTAACACTTAATGACTGACTACCCACTATTAATTAACCTTATCATAGCCCTATCCTACGCCATCCCAATTCTGATTGCCGTAGCTTTTCTAACCCTAGTAGAACGTAAAATTCTAAGCTACATGCAAGGCCGAAAAGGGCCCAATATCGTAGGCCCATTCGGACTCCTACAGCCTTTGGCAGACGGGGTAAAATTATTCATTAAAGAACCAATCCGCCCATCAACATCTTCTCCAATCCTGTTCATTACCACACCAATACTAGCCTTGCTCCTAGCAATCTCTATCTGAACCCCACTACCAATCCCATTCCCCCTTGCAGACATAAACCTAGGACTTCTGTTTATGTTAGCAATATCCAGCTTGGCAGTGTACTCCATCCTATGATCTGGGTGGGCCTCTAACTCCAAATACGCCCTAATCGGGGCACTACGAGCAGTAGCCCAAACCATCTCGTACGAAGTAACCTTAGCAATTATCCTCCTATCAGTAATTCTACTAAGCGGAGGATACACCCTCAGCACTCTAGCAACTGCCCAGGAACCTCTCTACCTGATCTTCCCGTGCTGACCACTAGCCATGATATGATACGTATCCACATTGGCTGAGACAAATCGTGCCCCCTTCGACCTAACAGAGGGAGAATCAGAACTAGTTTCAGGGTTTAACGCAGAGTACGCAGCAGGTCCATTCGCCCTGTTCTTCCTAGCTGAATACGCTAACATCATGCTCATAAACACACTAACCGCTATTCTATTCTTTAACCCCAGCCTGTTCAACCTACCCCCCGAACTATTCCCAATAGTACTGGCCACAAAAGTACTGCTACTGTCCATAGGATTCCTATGAATTCGTGCTTCATACCCACGATTTCGATACGACCAACTAATGCACTTACTATGGAAGAACTTCCTTCCCCTCACATTAGCCCTTTGCCTATGACATGTTAGCTTACCAATTTGCTACGCGGGCCTCCCCCCATATGAAAGACACAAGGAAATGTGCCTGAACGCCCAAAGGGTCACTATGATAAAGTGAACATAGAGGTATACCAGTCCTCTCATTTCCTACCAATTAGAAAAGTAGGAGTCGAACCTACACAGAAGGAATCAAAATCCTTCATACTCCCATTATATTATTTTCTAGCAGGGTAAGCTAAACAAGCTATCGGGCCCATACCCCGAAAATGATGGTTCAACCCCTTCCCCTGTTAATGAACCCCCAAGCAAAACTAATCTTTATCTTCAGCCTGCTCCTAGGATCCACCATTACAATCTCGAGCAACCACTGAGTCATGGCCTGAACTGGGCTTGAAATCAACACATTAGCTGTTTTACCATTAATCTCAAAATCCCACCACCCTCGAGCTGTCGAAGCTGCAACTAAATACTTCCTAGTACAGGCAGCTGCTTCAACCCTAGTCTTATTCTCCAGCATAACCAGCGCATGACACACAGGACAATGAGATATCACACAACTAACACACCCAACATCATCGTTAATCCTAACCGCAGCAATCTCAATAAAACTAGGACTGGTACCATTCCACTTCTGATTCCCAGAAGTACTTCAAGGGTCATCCCTAACCACAGGACTCCTTTTATCAACAGTCATAAAATTCCCACCAATCACCCTACTCTACATAACTTCCTCATCATTAAACCCAACACTACTCACTACCATAGCCATCCTGTCTACAGCCTTAGGAGGGTGAATGGGGCTAAACCAAACACAAACCCGAAAGATCATGGCCTTCTCCTCAATCTCTCATCTAGGATGAATAGCCATTATCCTTATCTACTGCCCCAAACTAACCCTGCTCAACTTTTTCCTATACACACTAATAACTGCAACTGTCTTCCTGACCTTCAACTCAATGAAGGCCCTAAAACTATCCACACTAATAACCGCATGGGCAAAAACACCTTCACTTAGCACAATACTCCTACTGACCCTGCTATCACTTGCCGGCCTCCCCCCTCTTACCGGCTTCCTCCCAAAGTGACTCATCATTCAAGAGCTAACTAAGCAGGACATGATTACGGCGGCAGTATCCATATCACTGCTCTCCCTACTAGGACTGTTCTTCTACCTGCGCCTGGCGTACTGCGCAACAATTACCCTACCTCCCCACACCACAAACCACATAAAACAATGACACAACAACAAGCCAGTAAGCCCCCTGATCGCCATCCTTACTGCTGTGTCAATTATGCTCCTTCCTATGTCCCCAATAATAGCCTACACCATCTAAAGAAGCTTAGGATTACTTAAACCGAAGGCCTTCAAAGCCTTAAACAAGAGTTAGACCCTCTTAGTTTCTGATAAAATCCGCAGGATGTTACCCTGCATCTTCTGAATGCAACCCAGATACTTTAATTAAGCTAGGACTTTAACTAGACAGATGGGCTTCGATCCCACAACACTGTAGTTAACAGCTACATGCCCAAACCAACAGGCTTCTGCCTAACAGACCCTGGCACATGGTCAATGCGCATCAACGAGCTTGCAACCCGTCATGAATTTCACTACAGAGCCGATAAGAAGAGGAATTAAACCTCTGTGAAAAGGACTACAGCCTAACGCTTACACACTCAGCCATCTTACCTATGACATTCATCAACCGATGACTATTCTCAACCAACCACAAAGACATTGGTACCCTATACCTGATTTTCGGTGCATGAGCCGGTACGGTTGGCACCGCCCTAAGCCTCCTTATCCGAGCGGAACTAGGACAACCTGGCGCCTTACTAGGGGACGACCAAATCTACAACGTAGTGGTCACAGCCCACGCCTTCGTAATAATCTTCTTCATAGTAATACCAATTATAATCGGAGGATTCGGCAACTGACTAGTCCCCCTAATAATCGGAGCCCCAGACATGGCATTCCCTCGAATAAACAATATAAGCTTCTGACTACTCCCACCATCCTTCCTTCTTCTCATGGCCTCCTCAACCGTAGAAGCAGGGGTAGGAACAGGATGAACTGTGTACCCACCACTAGCCGGCAACCTAGCCCATGCTGGAGCCTCAGTAGACCTGGCTATCTTCTCACTCCACCTAGCAGGTATTTCATCTATTCTAGGAGCAATCAACTTCATCACCACAGCAATCAACATAAAACCACCCGCCCTATCACAATACCAAACCCCCCTATTTGTGTGATCAGTGCTAATCACTGCCGTACTCCTGCTTCTATCTCTCCCCGTCTTAGCTGCTGGTATCACAATACTACTCACAGACCGCAACCTCAACACCACATTCTTTGACCCAGCAGGAGGAGGGGACCCCGTACTATACCAACACCTGTTCTGATTCTTCGGACACCCAGAAGTATACATCTTAATCCTGCCAGGATTTGGAATCATCTCCCACGTTGTAGCCTACTACGCAGGTAAAAAAGAGCCGTTCGGATACATGGGAATAGTATGAGCTATACTATCCATCGGATTCCTAGGGTTCATCGTATGAGCCCACCACATATTCACTGTAGGAATGGATGTAGACACACGAGCATACTTCACATCGGCTACTATAATCATCGCCATTCCAACAGGCATTAAGGTCTTCAGCTGACTGGCAACACTACACGGAGGAACAATCAAATGAGACCCACCAATACTATGAGCCCTAGGCTTTATCTTCCTATTCACTATCGGAGGTCTAACAGGAATCGTGCTAGCAAACTCCTCACTAGACATTGCCCTACACGACACCTACTATGTAGTAGCACACTTCCACTACGTACTATCAATAGGAGCAGTATTTGCAATTATAGCCGGATTTACCCACTGATTCCCTCTGTTCACCGGGTACACCCTACACTCCACATGAGCCAAAATCCACTTCGGCGTAATGTTCGTAGGGGTTAACCTAACCTTCTTCCCCCAACACTTCCTGGGACTAGCCGGAATGCCACGACGATACTCAGACTACCCAGACGCTTACACACTATGAAACACTATTTCCTCAGTAGGCTCACTCATCTCCATAACAGCCGTAATCATGCTAATGTTCATCATCTGAGAAGCCTTCGCATCCAAACGTAAGGCCTTCCAACCAGAACTAGTCCATACAAACATTGAATGAATACACGGCTGCCCACCACCATACCATACCTTCGAAGAACCAGCCTTCGTCCAAGTACAAGAAAGGAAGGAGTCGAACCCTCATATGTTGGTTTCAAGCCAACCGCATGCAGCCACCTATGCTTCTTTCTTATCCTTAGAGGCGTTAGTAAAATAATTACATAACCTTGTCAAGGCTAAATTACAGGTGAGACCCCTGTACGCCTCAACACAAATGGCCAACCACGCACAACTAGGTTTCCAAGACGCCTCATCCCCTATCATGGAAGAACTAGTAGAATTCCATGACCATACCCTAATAACTGCTCTAGCTATCTGCAGCCTAGTCCTATATATACTAACTCTCATACTCACTGAAAAACTAACATCCAGCACAGTGAACGCACAAGAAATTGAACTAGTGTGAACAATCCTTCCCGCTGTAGTCCTAATCCTGCTAGCCCTGCCATCCCTACAAATCCTGTATCTGATAGACGAAGTCAATGAACCCGACCTAACCCTAAAGGCCATCGGCCACCAATGATACTGATCCTACGAATACACAGACTTCAAAGACCTAACATTCGATTCCTACATAATCCCAACTACCGACTTGCCATTAGGACATTTCCGACTTCTAGAAGTAGATCATCGTGCGGTGGTCCCAATAGACTCCCCAATTCGAGTAATTGTTACTGCCGACGACGTCCTACACTCATGAGCTGTACCCAGCCTGGGAGTTAAGACCGACGCTATTCCAGGACGTCTAAATCAAACCTCATTCACCGCTACCCGACCAGGAGTGTTCTACGGACAGTGCTCAGAAATCTGCGGGGCCAATCACAGCTTTATACCAATTGTAGTAGAATCAGCACCCGTTGCCAATTTCGAAAGCTGATCTTCCCTTCTATCATCCTAACCATTAAGAAGCTATGGAACAGCGCTAGCCTTTTAAGCTAGAGAAAGAGGGATACTGCCCCTCCTTAATGGCATGCCCCAACTCAACCCAAACCCATGATTTTTTATCATGCTAATCTCATGACTCACCTACTCATTAATTATTCAGCCTAAAATCTCACTATTCATCCCTATGAGCCCCCCATCCAACAAAGCATCGGCAATTCCAAGCCCCACCCCATGAACCTGACCATGAACCTAAGCTTCTTTGACCAATTCTCAAGCCCCTCCCTACTAGGAATCCCACTAGTACTCATCTCAACAACATTCCCCGCCCTCCTAATTCCATCCCCAGGCAACCGGTGAATCACTAGCCGTCTCTCAACCCTACAATCATGGTTCATTAACCTGGTAACCAAACAATTAATGATACCACTAAATAACAAAGGCCACAAATGAGCCCTAATCCTAACATCCCTGATAATCTTCCTCCTACTAATTAACCTACTAGGCCTACTACCATACACATTCACCCCAACTACACAACTATCCATAAACCTCGCTCTGGCCTTCCCCCTATGACTTGCCACACTCCTAGTCGGGTTACGTAACCAGCCCTCAGCCTCACTAGGACACCTTCTACCAGAAGGCACACCAACGCCTCTAATCCCTGCCCTCATCCTGATCGAAACAACCAGCCTTCTTATCCGGCCACTAGCCCTCGGAGTGCGGCTAACAACCAATCTGACAGCAGGGCACCTGCTCATCCAGCTCATCTCCACAGCTACAATGACCCTATTCTCCACCATACCAGCAGTATCATTACTAACCCTACTGATCCTACTTCTACTAACAATCCTAGAAGTAGCGGTGGCTATAATCCAGGCCTATGTTTTCGTACTACTACTAAGCCTATACCTACAAGAAAATATCTAAACACCCAATGGCTCACCAAGCACATTCCTACCACATAGTCGACCCAAGCCCATGACCTATCCTAGGGGCAGCAGCTGCCCTCCTAACCACATCCGGCCTAGCCATATGATTCCACTATAACTCGCCCTACTTACTAATCATAGGCCTACTCTCCACTGCACTAGTCATAATCCAATGATGACGTGACATTGTACGAGAAAGCACATTCCAAGGACACCACACCCCTACAGTGCAAAAGGGACTACGATACGGCATAGTCCTGTTCATCACATCAGAAGCCTTCTTCTTCCTAGGATTCTTCTGAGCATTCTTCCACTCAAGCCTAGCCCCAACCCCAGAACTAGGAGGACAATGACCACCAGTCGGAATCAAGCCCCTAAATCCAATAGAAGTCCCACTACTAAACACAGCCATCCTACTAGCATCGGGGGTGACCGTAACATGAACCCATCACAGCATCATAGAAGCCAGCCGAAAACAAGCAATCTTTGCCCTCACTATTACCATCCTGCTAGGGTTCTACTTCACAGCCCTACAGGCCATAGAGTACTACGAAGCGCCATTTTCCATCGCCGACAGCGTATACGGCTCAACCTTCTTTGTTGCCACTGGATTCCACGGACTGCACGTCATCATTGGCTCTACATTCCTCCTAGTCTGCCTATTACGTCTAATTAAATACCACTTTACAACAGGCCACCATTTTGGTTTTGAAGCAGCAGCTTGATACTGACACTTCGTAGACGTTGTATGACTGTTCCTGTACCTAAGCATCTACTGATGAGGATCCTACTCTTCTAGTATATTAATTACAATCGACTTCCAATCCTTAAAATCTGGTTTAAACCCAGAGAAGAGTAATAAACATAATCCTGTTCATAATCGCTACATCCCTAGCCCTCAGCCTCATCCTAACAGCACTAAACTTCTGATTAGCTCAAACAAACCCAGACTCAGAGAAACTATCCCCATATGAATGCGGCTTCGACCCCCTAGGGTCCGCCCGGCTGCCATTTTCAATTCGATTCTTCCTAGTAGCAATCCTATTCTTACTGTTTGACCTGGAAATTGCCCTGTTACTACCCTTACCATGAGCCGTACAGCTACAAACCCCAACAACTACGCTAGCCTGAGCCTCCATCCTAATTTTACTTCTTACTCTCGGCCTAGTCTATGAGTGAGCTCAAGGAGGTCTAGAGTGAGCAGAATAACAGAAAGTTAGTCTAACCAAGACAATTGATTTCGGCTCAATAGATTATAGATAAACCCTATAACTTTCTTTATGACAGCCCTACACCTAAGTTTCTACTCGGCCTTCACCCTAAGCAGCTTAGGACTGGCCTTCCACCGAACCCACCTAATCTCCGCCCTACTATGCTTGGAAAGTATGATGCTGTCCATGTACGTCGGACTAACTATATGACCCATCCAAACCCAAACAGCATCCTTCACCCTCCTACCCATCCTAATACTAGCATTCTCTGCCTGCGAAGCCGGCACAGGACTAGCCCTCCTAGTCGCCTCTACTCGAACACACGGCTCCGACCACCTACGCAACTTTAACCTACTACAATGCTAAAAATCATTATCCCAACCATCATATTACTACCCATAGCCCTCCTATCTCCCAACAAACACCTATGAACTAATATTACCGCACACAGCCTACTAATTGCTGCCGCCAGCCTTCAATGACTTACCCCTACATACTACCCAAGCAAGGGCCTAACTCATTGAACTTCTATCGACCAAATCTCCTCACCACTGCTAGTACTATCTTGCTGACTCCTCCCCCTCATGATCATAGCAAGCCAAAACCACCTAGAACAAGAGCCCATAATTCGCAAACGAATCTTCATCATAACAGTGCTCTCGGTCCAACCATTCATTCTCCTAGCCTTCTCGGCCTCAGAACTAATACTATTCTATATCGCATTTGAAGCCACACTTATTCCAACCCTAATCCTGATCACTCGATGAGGAAATCAACCAGAACGACTAAACGCTGGCATTTACCTATTATTCTACACACTTGCCAGCTCACTACCACTATTAATTGCTATCCTACACCTGCACAACCAAATCGGTACACTATACTTCCCAATATTAAAGCTCTCACACTCAACGGTAAACCACTCCTGAACAGGCCTAGTATCAAGCATGGCCCTACTATTAGCCTTCATAGTAAAAGCCCCACTATACGGACTTCACCTATGACTGCCTAAAGCTCACGTAGAAGCCCCAATTGCCGGCTCCATGCTGCTTGCCGCTCTACTGCTAAAACTTGGAGGGTACGGAATCATACGAATCACTGTACTAGTTAGCCCCGTGCTAAGTAACATCCACCGCCCATTCATCACTCTAGCCCTATGAGGCGCCCTAATAACAAGCGCCATCTGCTTACGACAAATCGACTTAAAAGCACTCATCGCCTACTCCTCTGTCAGCCACATAGGACTAGTCATCGCCGCAACCATAATCCAAACACAATGAGCATTCTCAGGAGCAATAATCCTAATAATCTCCCATGGATTAACCTCATCAATGCTCTTCTGCCTGGCCAACACAAACTACGAACGAACTCACAGCCGAATCCTCCTACTAACACGAGGACTACAGCCGCTACTACCACTAATAGCCATCTGATGACTCCTAGCCAACCTGACAAACATGGCATTACCACCAACTACCAACCTTATAGCAGAACTAACCATCGTGATCTCCCTATTCAACTGATCTTCACTAACCCTGATCCTAACAGGAGCTGCAATAATCCTAACCGCCTCATACACCCTATACATACTAATAATAACACAGCGAGGAACAATCCCATCCCACATTACATCAATCCAAAATTCGTCTACACGAGAACACCTCCTAATAGCCCTGCACATAATCCCCATGATCCTGCTCATCTTCAAACCCGAACTAATCTCAGGGGTCCCAATATGCAAGTATAGTTTCAACCAAAACATTAGACTGTGATCCTAAAAATAGAAGTTAAACCCTTCTTACTTGCCGAGGGGAGGTTCAACCAACAGGAACTGCTAACTCCTGCATCTGAGTATAAAACCTCAGCCCCCTTACTTTCAAAGGATAATAGTAATCCAATGGTCTTAGGAGCCACTCATCTTGGTGCAAATCCAAGTGAAAGTAATGGACCAATCACTAGTCCTAAACACATTCATACTACTCACCCTAGCCACTCTATCCACCCCAATTATTTTCCCACTAATTTCCAAAAACCTCAAAAGCACCCCAGCCATTATCACTAACACTGTTAAAACCTCCTTCTTAATCAGCCTCATCCCCATAACCATATTCATCCATTCGGGGACAGAGAGCCTTACCTACTTATGAGAATGAAAATTCATCATAAACTTCAAAATCCCAGTTAGCTTAAAAATAGACTTTTACTCCCTCACATTCTTCCCAATCGCCCTGTTCGTATCATGATCTATTCTACAATTCGCAACATGATACATAGCCTCGGACCCGCACATTACAAAATTCTTCACTTACCTTCTACTTTTCCTACTCGCAATACTAATCCTGATTGTCTCTAACAACCTATTCGTCCTATTCATCGGATGAGAAGGAGTGGGAATTATATCATTCCTTCTTATCAGCTGATGACATGGCCGAGCAGAGGCCAACACTGCCGCCCTACAGGCTGTGCTATATAACCGAGTCGGAGACGTTGGACTTATCCTATGCATGGCATGGTTAGCCACCACCATAAACACATGAGAAATCCAACAAATATCGTCCCCAACCCAAGCACCAACCCTACCCATCCTAGGCCTAATTCTGGCTGCAACAGGTAAGTCTGCCCAATTTGGCCTGCACCCATGACTACCAGCCGCCATAGAAGGACCCACCCCCGTATCCGCCCTACTTCACTCTAGCACAATAGTAGTAGCCGGAATCTTCCTATTAATTCGAACCCACCCGCTATTCAGCAACAACCAAACTGCCCTATCCCTATGCCTATGCCTCGGAGCACCTTCCACACTATTCGCTGCTACATGTGCTCTAACCCAGAACGACATCAAGAAAATCATCGCTTTCTCAACATCCAGCCAACTAGGACTAATAATAGTCACAATCGGACTAAATCTGCCACAATTAGCCTTCCTCCATATCTCCACCCACGCATTCTTCAAAGCCATACTATTCCTATGTTCGGGGACAATCATTCACAGCTTAAACGGTGAACAAGATATCCGAAAAATAGGAGGACTACAAAAAATACTACCAACAACAGCCTCATGCTTGACTATCGGAAACCTAGCCCTAATAGGAACCCCATTCCTAGCAGGATTCTACTCAAAAGACCAAATCATCGAAAACCTCAACACCTCATACCTGAACACCTGAGCTTTACTACTAACACTCCTAGCCACATCATTCACTGCAGTCTACACTACTCGAATGATCGTACTAGTCCAAACAGGATTCGTCCGTACCCCTCCCCTAGTACCAATAAACGAAAACAACCCAGCAGTACTCTCCTCTCTTACTCGCCTCGCACTAGGAAGCATCGTGGCCGGATTCCTAATCACCTCATATATCCTACCACCAAAAACCCCACCAATAACTATGCCCCTTTCCATCAAGATCACAGCTTTAGTGGTCACAGCCCTAGGAATCGCCCTAGCCCTAGAACTGTCAAAAATAGCCCAAACCCTGATCCGACCCAAACGAAATCGCTTCTCAGACTTCTCCACATCCCTAGGCTACTTCAACCCCCTAATGCACCGTTTTACCACAACAACCCTACTCGGCGGGGGCCAAAACATTGCCTCACACCTAGTAGACCTTTCTTGGTTCAAAATACTAGGACCAGAAGGCCTAGCCAGTCTACAATTGATAGCAACAAAAGCTGCCACCGCCCTACATTCAGGCCTGATTAAAGCCTACCTAGGGTCATTCGCCCTGTCAATCCTAATCATCCTCCTATCATTACACAGAATTACCTTAATGGCCCTCAACTTACGTAAAAATCACCCCCTACTAAAAACCATCAACGACTCCCTAATTGACCTTCCCACTCCGTCAAACATTTCGACTTGATGAAACTTTGGATCACTATTAGGTATCTGCCTAGTAACACAAATTATCACCGGCCTCCTGCTGGCTGCACACTACACAGCAGACACCACCCTAGCTTTCTCATCCGTAGCCCACATATGCCGAGACGTACAATTCGGATGACTAATCCGAAATCTCCACGCGAACGGAGCATCCCTCTTCTTCATCTGCATCTACCTACACATCGGCCGAGGAATCTACTACGGCTCATACTTAAACAAAGAAACCTGAAACATTGGAGTAATCCTATTGCTGACCCTAATAGCAACTGCCTTCGTAGGATACGTACTGCCATGAGGACAAATATCCTTCTGAGGGGCCACAGTTATCACCAACCTATTCTCAGCAATCCCATACATCGGACAAACACTAGTAGAATGGGCCTGAGGCGGATTCTCAGTAGACAACCCCACATTAACCCGATTCTTTGCCCTCCACTTCCTACTGCCATTTATCATCGCAGGACTAACACTAGTACACCTAACCTTCCTGCACGAAACTGGCTCAAACAACCCTCTCGGAATTTCATCAGACTGCGACAAAATCCCATTCCACCCATACTACACCATCAAGGATATCCTAGGGTTCGCGCTAATACTAACCCTGCTGATCACCCTCGCCTTATTCTCCCCAAACCTACTGGGAGACCCAGAAAACTTCACACCAGCCAACCCCCTGGCCACACCTCCTCACATCAAACCCGAATGATACTTCCTATTTGCATACGCCATTCTCCGCTCAATCCCTAACAAACTAGGGGGAGTCCTGGCACTAGCCGCCTCAGTCCTCGTCCTATTCCTAATACCACTACTCCACAACTCCAAACAACGTGCAATGACCTTCCGCCCATTATCACAAATCCTATTCTGAGCCCTAGTAGCTAACCTGCTTGTTCTAACATGAGTTGGCAGCCAACCAGTAGAACACCCGTTCATTATCATTGGACAACTAGCCTCACTCAGCTACTTCACAATCATTCTAGTCCTATTCCCCATCGCAAGCGCACTAGAAAACAAAATACTAAAACTCTAACAAACTCTAATAGTTTATAAAAACATTGGTCTTGTAAACCAAAGATTGAAGACTAAACCTCTTCTTAGAGTTTAAACCACTTCAGAAAGAAAGGAGTTAAACCTCCATCACCAACTCCCAAAGCTGGCGTTTTCCAATTAAACTACTTTCTGGCCGGCGCCGGCTAAACCGCCCGAATTGCCCCCCGAGATAACCCCCGAACAAGCTCTAAAACCACAAATAAAGTCAACAACAGCCCTCACCCTCCAATTAAAAACAGCCCCGCCCCCCACGAGTAAAACATAGCTACACCACTGAAATCCGTCCGAACCAGGGACACCCCCTCATTATTAACTGCGGCCCCGCCCGCCAGCAAATCAAAAGACCCATAAACAACAAGCCCAATAACGACTACCAACCCCATCCCAAACCCATACCCAACAACCCGTCAGTCCGTTCAGGCCTCCGGATAGGGATCTGCCGCCAAAGACACTGAATAAACGAACACAACCAACATCCCACCTAAATAAACCATCACCAAGACCAAAGAAACAAAAGAAACCCCTAAACTTACCAATCACCCGCACCCAGCAATGGAAGCCACAACCAACCCAATCACCCCATAATAAGGAGAAGGATTAGAAGCAACTGCCAGTCCCCCCAGAACAAAGCATACCCCTATAAACAGTACAAAGTTTATCATAGTTCCTGCTCGGCTCCTACCCGAGAATTATGGCCTGAAAAACCACCGTTAATAGTTTAACTACAGGAACTGCCTAGATTTGCCCCCCCCCTTCCCCCCCCACCTCATGTTTTCACATGATTATTGGGTATGTATTACTTTGCATACTATTATAGTCCACATTAGACATTATATTAATGCAGGGTAATCCAAATAACTATTAATGGTTCCTCCAACCAAATCTGATTGCAACGGGCCCATTGTACTATCACGTCAACAGCTACAACTCCCAGGCACATTACTACCCCAGGTACAGTAAACCCAAGTGATCCTACCCCAAGCACACACAGACGTTACCCGATACCAACTAATCCTTGGCTGTACATAGTAACTCCCTCCGAGTGTACGAGAAGTACCCCGAAGACACCAATGAATGTCCTATCCCATATCTACCAGTCCACCTCCACATAACCTCCTCCCCCTAACTATTTCAGGCACCCCCAAGCCAGAGAACCTGGTTATCTATTAATCGTAATCCTCACGAGAACCGAGCTACTCGACGTAAGTGCTGCTTTCAGTTACCAGCTTCAGGCGCATACTTTCCCCCTACACCCTCGCCCAACTTGCTCTTTTGTGCCTCTGGTTCCTATTTCAGGGCCATAACTTGCTCGCTTCCTTCCAGCTTGCCTTTCACAGATACAAGTGGTCGGCTGAATACTCCTCCCTTTGCCTCGTTATCGCGGCATCCGACCTCTCCTACACTTGGTTTTTTTCTGGGGTCCTTTCAATAAACCCTTCAAGTGCGTAGCAGGAGATATCTTCCTCTTGACGTGTACATCACATGGTCGTCGAACGGCTTGGTTGCCCGCACACCCCTGGTGTCATGGTGTTATGGATAAGTTCGTCTCAACTTTGACACTGATGCACTTTAACCCCATTCATGGAGGATCCACTGGCTACCTATCGAGTGGCAGACGGTGTAATGGTCGCAGGACATATTAACGTTTCCTTCACTTTCTAGGAACTTATAGCTAAACCCCCAGTCTTTTTATCATCTTTTTATGTGTACATTTTCTTTCATCAACACAACAAAATAAATAACTACACTATCCTACAATCGTCCAAACACTTACCATCAATCAATCAACACAATTTTCATGGCACCATTGCACCCCACACCCAACAAATTTTAACCGGCCCCCCCCTGCCCCCGTCACATCACAAATCGCATCCATAAACACAACGCATTAAAACATAAATCAACATAAAAAATAAACATCAATCCTATCAAACTAACAGAATTCAACCTCAAT